TTGACTGTTATTCAAAAGGTCCAATAATGTATGTATATTGGACCTTTTGAGGCAATTATAGACCCTGGGGGGCAATTCTGATTGGTCAATAAAAATATATTTCAATGCGATTTCTTTTTTCCTTTTCCTTGGATTAGCCAATTTACCATGAAAAGTAAAAAGGGGTAAAGTAACTTTGTGTTGATTGTTTTCGAAATGGAAGTTTTCTTCTTCTGCATGTAAAAAGGGAATAAATAAATCAATCAAATTCCGAGATGCTTCATGAAGTGCTTCTTTAGGAGTTAAACTTCCATTTGTCCATATTTCGATAAAAAGTATCTCTTGTTTTTCATTCCCATTCACATAAGAATGAATACTATGATTCGCATTTCGAACGGGCATGAATACAGCATCTATAGGATAACTGCCGTCTTGAAAGTTATTTGGCGTTTTTATACGATATCCACGATTCCTCTCGATTTGTAATTCAATACACAAATTAATGGGTTCTGTTAGATTAGCTATATGCTGTGTATTATCAACGATTTCCACAGAGGGTGGTAAAATAATGTCTTGAGCAGTTACATATCCAGGACCCTTGACACAAATAGACGCGTTACGAGTTCCATACAGATTACTTCTCAATACAATTTCTTTCAAATTCATTAAAATTTCATGTACAGATTCTTGAATACCTACGATGGTAGAATATTCATGTGGTATTTTCTCAGATTTTGCACGTGTAATACATGTTCCTTCTATTTCTCCGAGTAAGGCTCTTCGCATCGCGATGCCAATTGTATCGGCTTGGCCTTTCATAAGTGGGGCCAGAATAAAGCGTCCATAATAAAGACGCTTACTGTCTGCTCTTGATTCAACACACTTCCACTGTAGTGTCCGAGTAGATACTGTTACTTTCTCTCGAACCATAGTAATATTATTTGATCAAATCATTGAATTATTTATTTCTCTTGAAATCGCTTCAATGTTTACACACGTCTTTTTTTGGGGGGCCTACAGCCATTATGTGGCATCGGGGTTACATCCCGTATGAAACTTAATAGTATGCCACTTCTACGAATAGCTCTTAATGCCGCATCTCTCCCGAGACCCGGGCCCTTTATCATGACTTCTGCTCGTTGCATACCTTGATCCACCACTGTCCGAATAGCATTTCCCGCTGCGGTTTGGGCGGCAAATGGTGTCCCTCTTCTTGTACCCTTGAATCCACAAGTACCGGCGGAGGACCAAGAAATTACTCGACCTCGTACATCTGTAACAGTCACAATGGTATTGTTGAAACTTGCTTGAACATGAATAACTCCCTTTGGTATTCTACGCACATTCTTACGTGAACCAATACGTCTATTTCTACGTGAACCAATTTTTGGTATAGGTTTTGCCATATTTTATCATCTCATAAATATAAGTCAGAGATATATGGATATATCCATTTCATGTCAAAAGAGATCCTGGTTTTTTACTGATTTTTTTGTACATCTGTACATCAGGTCCTTTAGATTTCGGGAGTCCTTTTTGTTTTAGAAAGATTATCCTTGTCTTTGTTTATGTCTCGGGTTGGAACAAATTACTATAATTCGTCCCCGCCTACGGATCAATCGACATTTTTCACAAATTTTACGAACGGAGGCCCTTATTTTCATATTTGTCACTCCTTTTCTTAATTCTGAATCTACTTAATTGGAAGAAAATAAGTTTCTTAAAATCTTTAACTTCGAATTGTATCCCCACGAAAGAATGTTGAAATTGAAAAAACCACCTAATCCTAATTATGTGAGTCTTTACTTTAGAGTATACAAAAGAGTATACAAATTATATGTCCTTTAGTTGAATCATAAGAACTTACCACAATTTTGATTCTATTTACTGGTAGTATACGTATAAAATTACGTTGAACCCTTCCCGAAGCAAAACCCAGAATCAGATTTTCATTATCTAAACGAACTCGAAACATAAATACCATTGGGACGTAGTTCAGTAATTAAAACCTCGCGAATCTTTTTTTTTTCTTTCATTCCAGGGAAAACGGCCTTGAAGTATCAACGAATCTAAGAGGCATAGTATTGGAAACCTACCCTTTACCCTTTTTTTCACAAAACAAATAGGCGAGTTCCGCATATAATTGGGCTATCAGAAAGATTACCATATATAACACAAAATTTCTCCGCCGATTCCTTCTATTCGAGCCTCTCGGTCTGTCATTATGCCTCGAGAAGTAGAAAGAATTACAATCCCCATTCCGCCTAAAATTCTCGGAATTCGTTGATAGTTAGAATAGATTCGTAGGCCAGGCCGGCTGATCCGTTTTAAATTTAAAACAGTTCTATACGCTCCTTTCCTATTTCTCCTATGTCGTAGGGTTAAAACTAAAAAATATTTATTGCTTTCTTGATGTTTTCTCACGTTTTCAATAAAACCTTCTCGTAAAAGGATTTTAACAATATTTTCCGTGATGTAGGTAGATGGTATTCGAACTGTTCTTTTTTCATTCATGTCAGCATTTCGTATAGAGGTTATTATGTCAGCAATAGTGTCTTTACTCATGATAAACTAAGATTATTGTTGCCCCCGAATTTTGATATAATCAACATGCTCTTTTTCTTTTTTTTTTTTTGAATTCATAAATATTTATGAATTTTTAAAGGTATATACGTGATATATAAACAATCTACTAATTAAATTAATCTATTTCGTTCAAATACTAGAAACTACATCAAGGTCTTCCCTTATAATACTTCAGGTGCTAATGAAACGATTTTAGTGAAATTTAACTGTCTTAATTCCCGGGGGATCGCGCCAAAAATTCGGGTTCCTTTTGGATTTCCTTCTTGATCAATAACAACTGCAGCATTGTCATCATATCGTATTATCATACCGTTGTCGCGTTTGAGTTCTTTACAAGTACGTACAATTACAGCTCGGATCACTTCTGATCTTTCTAGAGGTGTATTTGGTACTGCTTCTTTGATTACAGCAACAATAACGTCACCAATATGAGCATATCGTCGATTACTAGCTCCTATGATTCGAATACACATCAATTTTCGGGCCCCGCTGTTATCCGCTACATTCAAATAGGTTTGAGGTTGAATCATATCGTTTTTTTTTTTTGTCTTTTTCAATGTAAGGGGTGAAATAAAAAAAAAGAAATATTGTTTGTTCAAAACAAAACAAGAAACCTGCAATTGTTTTTTTATACAAAAAATGATTTCCTTTGGTTCTTCACTATCCTATACCGAAAGAATGAATTGGGTTCGTATAGGCATTTTGGATGCCGCTATTGAAATAGCCCTTCTGGCTATATTTTCTGCTACTCCGCTCATTTCATAAAGTATTCTGCCGGGTTTAACAACAGCTACCCAATATTCGGGAGATCCTTTCCCCGAACCCATACGTGTTTCTGTAGGTCTTACTGTAACGGGTTTGTCTGGAAATATACGTACCCATATTTTTCCACCGCGGCGTGCATTTCGTGTCATTGCTCGCCGACCCGCTTCTATTTGTCTAGATGTGATCCAAGCGGGTTCAAGCGCTTGAAGAGCATATCTACCAAAGCAAATACGATTACCTCGATAAGATATTCCTTTCATTCTTCCTCTATGTTGTTTACGGAATCTGGTTCTTTTGGGGTTATAGTTGATGGTTGTTTATCAATTCCACCCATCTCTACTACAGAACCGGACATGAGAGTTTCTTCTCATCCAGCTCCTCGCGAATTAAACGATTAAAAAATAATATACGTGGTGAATAATATACTGAATCGGGGGATTCTTTGAAATTTCATTTAATAGAATTTTTTTTATCTTTTGATTTTTGATATATAATTAAACACATATTCTATTTTTCGATAATGTCATTTAGGTATTAGGTATAACGTTATAATGAATCTTTATTTTGTTTTGCTTTTTATTATCCTATCGAATTGACTCAAATTTCTAAAAAAAAAAATTCGCGGGCGAATATTTACTCTTTCAACATTCAGTTGTAAGATTAGTCTATGACATGACCTTTCAAAAAAAAATGAATTGGTTTCTGGTTCGTTCCGCCATCCTACCCAATGAATCATTAGGATTCGTTTTCAATAGAATCTTATGCATTCACAGGTTCTGTCGTTCCCACCACCTCTCGAGTAATGGTTAGGTCTGAATTTTACAACGGAGCCCCTAATTTAATTTGTTTTTGAGTCAACCTTCTCAGTCTTTATTGACTCGGGGCTCTTGATTTTTGATTCTATCCACGTATTTGTCTAATTATGGATCAATTCAGTATTGATGCTTTATTACATTCCCTTTGACTCATAGACCGTACATATTGGAATCATATATCGTTGATATTCTTTTTCTATCTTTCTCTCGCCTTTCCATTTATCTGTATACTTTTCTTTTTTGTTTATGCAAAAAAGATTGCAGTTGCTACAATGATATGACTTACATATCATATTTTGACTGGTTCTTTCTTTATATCCAGATAATGCGAAGCGATGAGTTGGTTATTAGTTCTATAGTTATTAGTTCGTATTATGGGTTGTTCCTTTTTTTTGAATCCTAATCCTAAAAAAACCAACGAGTCACACACTAAGCATAGCAATTATATCAAACGATTAATCGGATTTTTATTCAACCTTATAGAATTGTTCATTTTTTTTTATCACTAATTTTTTATCACTAAATAGAACTAAATACAAGTCAAGTAAATGCTTATTATTCCTCGTTTACAAATATCCAAATTTTGATACCTAAAACCCCATAGATAGTTCGAACTGCGTAGGAACAATAATCTATTTTGGCTCGAATGGTTTGGAGAGGAACCCTACCTTCTCTGATCCATTCGACACGTGCAATTTCTTTTCCGTCGATACGCCCTGCAATTTGTACTTGAATTCCTTTTGTACCTGCCTGTTCAGTTAATTCAATAGCTTTTTTCATTGCTTTGCGAAATGAAACTCTATTCTTTAATTGTCCGGCTATAAATTCTGCAAGAATATTGGGGTGCCCATAAGG